TTCGGAAAAATAGTTGAACCAATTCCGGGAATTCCGTATTCAAGTCAATGATGCATTACATTAATTATATTCATAAAATTTTTTATAAAATAATAAAAATCTAAAAATATTTAATTCTATTTTTTTATTATTTCTTATTAATTTAATAAAAAAATAAAGTAAAAGCGGGTAGCGGGAATCGAACCCGCATCGTTAGCTTGGAAGGCTAGGGGTTATAGTCGACGTTGATTCATCATTTTTAACGTCTCTAATTCAAAACTGAACGTGAAACTTTGGTTTCATTCGGCTCCTTTATGGAAGATGTATAAATTCCTATATTAAGACATGAACGAAAAAAAAAAAATTCCACCCATAACATCTATGTCAGCTTTTCTGTCTGAATGTATTCAGAACAACCCGCTTTCTAGACGATCCCTATAGAAAAGAGGGGGATTCTATTATAACAACCTTTCTAGTTACTTCGTTCTCTATTTCTATGTGAGAGAATCCTTAGGAAAAGCATTTTGTTTCTACCGAGCTAAAACAATTTGTCGATGTCTCTAGTAAACCAAAGTCATTGTTTAATAGCCATTTTGCTTCAATTTCCGTAATACAAATTCCAAATTAAAGATTTAGTTACGATTCGAAAGCCACTTTCTATCTTTATCCATGGATCCTTTACTCATACTTATTCAATTAGAAGTATTGATCTAATAAAAAAAAAAAAATTATGTTTCGTAATCTCATAATCCAATTTTTCAATTTTTAATTGATTCTTGGATACAAATCACGAGAATGTATATTCTTCCTCGAATTTTTCATTGAGAGGTAAAGGATTAAATCCTTTTAAGAAATAAAGTTTTTGGTCGGAATGAAATATTAATCAAACCGAAAGACCCCTTAACTATATAAAGGATTATAGAACGAATCACACTTTTACCACTAAACTATACCCGCTACAATCCGATTATTGTATATAAATGAACCTTTTGTCGAACAAGAAAATGGGTCGTAATAAAAAGTTAAAAGAGTAAAAAGAAAGGATAGGATCATAAAATAATCATGAAAATTAGAGCGTTTACGTGTTGTATCAGAGAACCCAATGAGATTCGGAAAAGAGAATTCATTAAATTTCAATAACTAAAACTAAATAACAAGTGTTTTTTTGCCGGAGGTTTTTGACCTAGACGTCTCGACAAAACTACTTAAGCCATAACATACATGAAAATGTATTGTGCAAGAATCCACAGCTCCCTTTTTGTTATTTATTTACTTTACTAAAATAAAAGGAATGAAGAAAATAAATATAAAAAATTAAGATAAGAAACGACACTTTGATTCGATATCATTTGATTCTATATCATAGAAATCAAAAGAGTTTTTATTTTTCCAATCGTAATAACAAGCAAGTATTTTAGTTTTCAAATAAAAAAAATTTTATTTATGATTCGTTGGAACAATAAATGGCGGGCCCGGCCTGGTCAGTACTTAGCCGGGCCGTGGAACTAAAAAGCACTCTCGGATGAAAAAAAAAATATTATGAAGGGCTCTTTCAATCCTTATTTTTTATAATGTAACATAGTATTATCCTTTTTCAATTGGGAGGAGAGATGGCTGAGTGGACTAAAGCGTCGGATTGCTAATCCGTTGTACGAGTTTTTCGTACCGAGGGTTCGAATCCCTCTCTTTCCGTTTTTGTTGATGACTTGGTATTTTCTTTCGAATTTTTCGCGAGCTCTTTTTATTTTTAATAGTTAAAAATGTGTAATAGATAAAATCCTACTAAGAACATTTTAAAATCAAGCAAGGAAAACAAAAACCTTATCTTTTATTCTTCACGTCCAGGATTACGTCCTGGATCATTAGACAGGAATCCGAAAATAAAGAGAGAAACAAAGAATATTACTACCGTGTAAACAAATAGTTTGAGAGTAAGCATTACATAATCTCCAAGATTTTTTTTTAGTAAAAAAGAGAATAGATTCTCCGTTTTTATACCGCATACCCTACTATTTTGATTTTTTATTTTGACACCAAGAAATAAAGTGGGGTGATCCAGATTTTTCGCGGTTGTACAAGAATTTCAATATTTGAATTGAGGGTGTAAGACTTATCTGATCTTATCAATTCTTTTCTTTGAATTTTTTTTTTTTTTCAATAAATCATGAATTTGTCTAGACATTATTAAATTAAAGATATCATCGAAAACTTACAGCAGCTTGCCAAACAAAGGCTAAGAGAAAAAAAAACAGGGGTATTACTGGCATAACATCTACGATTGGATTTAAAAAAGCGTAGGCCTCGGGCAATTTGGCGACGAAAAAACTACTTGAATAAAGAGCAGAATTAAGACAGATACAGATCAAACTAAATATATTAAGCATAACAAACATTTTGTTCTTGAGGATAATTGTATTTTATTTATTTTGATTGAGTTATTAATAAATTGAGTTTTTTATTATTTTATTATTATAAATATGTTATTATTCATAGAAAAGAAAAATGAATAAAAAGAAAATAAGATAGACCAAAAAACTTTCTTTGATTTGAACTCACCCAATCAAAAATCCTTCAATTCTCAAATCAAAAGAGAATAGAATAAACCATACTTTCATACAATATCTTAATTGAATTATATGTAATGATCAATAAATTCTGTTTAATTCTACGTCTACATGTATAAAAATTCTAGTAATCTATTTTAAAAATTCTAGTAATCTATTTTATAGATAATAGATATTTAGACTTGAGTTGACGAACAACCAGTACCAATATTAGTATTTATTAGTGTCGACTAGAAATGGGGCGTGGCCAAGTGGTAAGGCAACGGGTTTTGGTCCCGCTATTCGGAGGTTCGAATCCTTCCGTCCCAGAACATACCTGACCCACGATCATTTTATTAATCTATAATTTTATTAATCTATAATAAAAAATAAAATATATATCTATATCATAATCTATATCATAATAAAATATATCAAAATAAAGATTGTCTTTTCGACCAGTCTTCCGTTTAAGAGTATAATATTGTTATAGAATGTGATTCTTATTTCTTTTTTTTTTTTTTATCATATCTTTTTCACAAATTTAATCGAGTTCAAATAATACGCATATGAAACGAAATTTTGAAAATATTACTGAATTTTACAATATGAAATATGAAAAAATAACAACCTAAATCTTCAATCTTTCCTTACATCAGTCTTTTTTTTTATTAATCATTGATGGTTTAATCCAATATGGATTTATCTTTCTCTTAATGATGATAAAAAGCGAATGGTACTTACTGTAAAACCTTATGCAAATAATGATATAGGGTAGGAAACTATTCAATCAATTAAATCTTTTTAATGATTTCTTATGAGTTCTTGGTACTCTAAGAAGTGTGAAATTGTTGAATTTATCCTATCACGTTACTTGAAGATAGAGATTCCAAATAATTTGTTTATTCGTGTTTATTTATTCATGTTATGTTAGTTATAATTAAAAAAAAAATTATAAACAATGGGGTGAAATTGATTGAATTCTTGTTGAGACTTCGTCATACATTATCCATTCTTCATATAGAAGAAAAAAGTATAGATTATTAGACCGAACCGATGATTATTCACGATTCCATAATTGAATCAATTACATACTGGTTCCAAACTGAAGGAATGTTATGGTAAAACTTCGTTTAAAACGATGTGGCAGAAAGCAACGTGCGACTTGAAGGACATGATCAGCTGTGGATTCTTACATCCACCACTTTTTTATATTATATAGGAACGAAAGTGCTCTTGGCTCGACATCATTATTTGTTCTGTTCCACTGGAACCCTCATTTTTGAGAGTGTTGCCATGTAAATAGTACATGATGGAGCTCGAGTAGAACGTATTGATTAATTTCTCAAGGGCAAGAATCTAAGGTTAGTATCGATCAATAAATTGGAACAACTTCGTAAGTATATTTTAGATATATAAATCTAAAGGATCCAATTCGATAAAATTTAAAAGTTTATTTTGTTGGAATTGGTAAAACTCTTTTGATCAAATCAAAAGTAAAGTGTATTACGTAGGAATCAACCATTCATATGATTCTTTGATAGAAAGAAATCACAAAAAATGGTATGTTGCTGCCGTTTTGAAACGATTTAAAGATCACCGAAGTAATGTCTAAACCTAATGATTCAAGGCAAAGATAAAGATCCTGGAACAAGGAAATACCGTTTTCAATTGTCTCAACAACCAGATCATATTTAAGAATCAAAATAGATTCTAAAGGAGACAGACAAAAAGGGTTAGAGACCACTCAATAAATTTAATACCTAAAAGGTTTCTTTTGAGTTATTTGAGAGTTATTCAACTTGAGTTATGAGGATACAAATAATTTTTTTTTGGGGGGGGGGGGGGGAAGACTAAGAAAAAGTATTTAAAMTAAAATMAATAATATAATGAATTTGATGATTTTATGGATCTATTTGATATTATGATTCTATACATAGACATAATTTAGAATTTTCTCGAGCCGTACGAGGAGAAAACTTCTTATACGTTTCTAGGGGAGGGGAGTATTGTTCATCTATCCCAATGAGCCATTTATCGAATCGTTGCACTTGATGTTCGATCCCGACGAGAGGGAAGAGATCTTCGTAAAGTGGGTTTTTATGACCCGATAAAGAATCAAATCTATTTAAATGTTCCTGCTATTCTATATTTCCTTGAAAAAGGTGCTCAACCTACAGGAACTGTTCATGATATTTCAAAAAGGGCGGGGGTTTTTACGGAACTTCGCCCTAATCAACAAATAAAATTCAATTAATGAAATAAAAAAAATGTGGATGATTTGTATATAGCCTTGTATAACCTTTTTGTTTCTTTGCTATTTCCTCTTTTGTTCTATTTATATCATACTAAATTTATTATTGATACTAAATTTATTATTGTTACTATAAAAATATAAAAAAGTGTCTTTTATAACGACAAAAATCTATTTATATTTTATTGATATAAATTGTATTGATATATATAAAATAGATAGAA